ATTCAAACAGGCACGGGTCAACTAAACGGTATTCCTATAGCAATCGGAGTTATGGATTTTCAGTTTATGGGGGGTAGTATGGGATCCGTAGTAGGCGAGAAAATCACCCGTTTGATCGAATATGCTACCAATAATTTTTTACCTCTTATTCTAGTGTGTGCTTCCGGAGGAGCACGCATGCAAGAAGGAAGTTTGAGCTTGATGCAAATGGCTAAAATATCTTCTGCTTTATATGATTATCAATCAAATAAAAAGTTATTTTATGTATCAATTCTTACATCTCCTACTACTGGTGGAGTGACCGCGAGTTTTGGTATGTTGGGGGATATCATTATTGCTGAACCCAATGCCTATATTGCATTTGCGGGTAAAAGAGTAATTGAGCAAACATTGAATAAAACAATACCTGAAGGTTCACAGGCGGCTGAATATTTATTCCATAAGGGTTTATTCGATCCAATCGTACCACGTAATCCTTTAAAAGGTGTTCTGAGTGAGTTAGTTCAGCTCCACGGTTTTTTTCCAAAATTCAATCAAATAGAGTCTTAAGTTAAATTCTTTTCTTTTCTATGTAGTGAAAAGGTAGTTAGTTAGTTTATCAGAATCAAAGTCAAAGCCCATTATGCGGGCTTTGACTTTGTGACATAAAATGGAATTGTCGAAAAACGAATTATGTGGATAATTATTATTTTTTTTTACCGATATTACTGATTACTAATGAGTAAACCTCTATCAACAAGATAAAAAGCGAATTTTTCCTTTTGTGAAATGAAATTCGAATTTGGCGAGACAAATAAAACGAATTTTATCTTCCTCTAATTTTATCTTCCTCTATTGCGTATGTATATATAATTCAAATATAGAAAAAATATAAATATAGAGTTTTGCATCTTTCTATATCTCCCGAGAATTCTATTTTGACTAAAAATCATCTCCCGAGAATTCTATTTTGACTAAAAATACCTGTTCTTGGATCGGATTCTAACGAATCGAATCTTTCGACAATTTGTAATAAACTCTTTCTTTATTAAATTCAAATTCGAAATTCAAATTAGAAGATAAGAACAATAGAATAACAATAGAATAAGAATAATAAGAAAAGTAAGAATAAAGTAAGATAATAAAGAAAGTCGATTATCTTATCATACACCTATTTTATTTGATTTAGAAAGATGGGCAAGTCCTTTTATTTAATTCTACATTCCTTGCACTTATTAGATATATATACTCGCTTAGATATACTTAGTATTTAGATATACTTAGTATAATATACGAATTATAATATAATTATTATAAGATATATTTCTAACTAACAATATAACAATAATAGGTACAAATAGTAAATCGAGGTACCCATTTTATGACAACTTTCAGCAGCTTTCCCTCTATTTTTGTGCCTTTAGTAGGCCTAGTATTTCCGGCAATTGCAATGGCTTCTTTATCTTTGTATGTTCAAAAAACTAAGATTTTTTAGATTCGATGGGGCCAAGGCCAAGACCAAATCTTATCTATTTTTTTTCAAGACTTAGATGCCACGGATATCTATTTAGTAGAATATTGTATAACATCCGGCTTCCCCGAACATAACATAAATGAAAAAGCTCCTCTTATGCATACGTCAACATGATATAGGGGTAAATGAATTATAGCAAGCGGATCGGTACCGAACGGATGTATGAAATTAAAGTCTATATATCTAGCAGATCTGTATAGGGGATCATATAAAGGGGATGATTTTAGATCTAAGCAATTTGATGAATTACTTCTAAAAGTTCATATCAAAAGAGTACTAGTTGATGAGAGTTACTTCGGAAACAAAAAAAGTCAAGTAGAATCTTTTTGGTTATTCTCTCAATTCCAATAAAATGCAACTGGATCTAGTATGTATGAGTTGGCGATCAGAATCTATATGGATAGAATTTATAGTGGGGTCTCGAAAAACAAGCAATTTCTGCTGGGCCTTTATCCTTTTTTTTGGTTCATTAGGGTTTTTATTAGTTGGAACTTCTAGTTATCTTGGTAGGAATTTGATATCTTTATTTCCGTCTCAGCAAATCGTTTTTTTTCCACAAGGAATCGTGATGTCTTTCTATGGGATCGCAGGTTTCTTTATTAGTTCCTATTTGTGGTGCACGATTTTTTGGAATGTAGGTAGTGGTTATGATCGATTCGATAGAAAAGAGGGAATAGTATGTATTTTTCGTTGGGGTTTTCCTGGAAAAAATCGTCGAATCTTTCTACGATTCCTTATGAAAGATATTCAGTCCATCAGAATAGAAGTTAAAGAGGGCATTTATGCTCGTCGTGTCCTTTATATGGAAATCAGAGGCCATGGGGCCGTTCCCTTGACTCGTACTGATGAGAATTTGACTCCACGAGAAATTGAGCAAAAAGCTGCTGAATTGTCCTATTTTTTGCGTGTACCGATTGAAGTCTTTTGAAATGAATTGCGGAATAAATGCTTTCTCGGCAGGAGGAAAAAACTCAAGCCAAGAATCCTCTTTTTTCTATAGCAGAACTAAACTGAAGTTTCTTCAGAATGCCCATTCGAACCAAAGCAAAGCAGACGTATACGTAAGAGTCATAACATAAAACAAAACCGTTTTTTTTTGTCCACAAAAATTGTTTTTTATGCGTCTGTAAATGTACAACTTAATTCAGTAACAAAACAAGGAAGAAATCGAAATAATGGATTCATCTCATATATCAAAGTATTTCGAAATAAAGACTTTCGCTTTTTATTTTCAATATTTGAAGTTGATACGTTAGATACAGATAGATCATATCTTGTAAATTTTCTCTACTTTCCTTTTGTCAATCGGCCCCTACCCTTTTATCCTTTCTTTGGTGCTCCTTAAGAACTAAACAAGTATATTTCTTTCTTATAACATAATGATAAACGTAATGAGAACTTTTCTGTCTTTTTTTGTCACTCATTTTTGATCATCATAATATTTTTCATAATTTTTTGTTTCAATTATTCCTGGACTCTAGACTATATATAGTCTAGATAACCCGTGAAAATTTTTCGACATGTTTGATTGATATCTTGATATAGACAGGGAGCTCCTTCGTCTCAAAATCTGAATAGAATAATCTTTATTATTTGAAGCGGTTCTTTCGGGCAGTTATCGAAAGAGGGCAATTGCTTCGAATTTGATCAATTGAGATATCTGGAAACAATATACCAATAATATATATATTTCATTCGAACATTCGAATTCAAAGTGGAGTCTTATTTTCTATTTCTGTATTCTTTTTAGATTCAAGGACTAAGCACTGAATCAAAAAACAAAAAACAGAAAATAGATTCATGGTCCCCTACCTTATAATATAATGAATATAATGAAAGTCTTGCCTGATAGAAAGAGTAGATCACATAAAGTCAACGAATGAGGTGGGTTCATTAACAATTCACAGATGAAAAAATGGCAAAAAAGAAAGCATTCACTCCCCTTCTATATCTTGCATCTATAGTATTTTTGCCCTGGTGGATCTCTCTCTCATTTAATAAAAGTCTGAAATCTTGGATTACTAATTGGTGGAATACTAGGCAATCCGAAACCCTTTTGAATGATATTCAAGAAAAGAGTATTCTAGAACAATTCCTAGAAGTAGAGGAACTCTTCCTGTTGGACGAAATGATACAAGAATACCCGGAAACACATCTACAAAAACTTCGTATAGGAATCCACAAAGAAACGATCCAATTGATCAAGATGCACAATGAGGATCGTATCCATACGATTTTGCACTTCTCGACAAATCTAATCTGTTTCGTTATTCTAAGTGGTTATTCTATTTTGGGGAATGAAGAACTTGTTATTCTTAACTCTTGGGTTCAAGAATTCCTATATAATTTAAGCGACACAATAAAAGCTTTTTCTATTCTTTTATTAACTGATTTATGTATCGGATTCCATTCGCCCCACGGTTGGGAACTAATGATTGGCTATATCTACAAAGATTTTGCATTTGCTCATAATGATCAAATTATATCTGGTCTTGTTTCTACCTTTCCAGTCATTCTAGATACAATTTTTAAATATTGGATCTTTCGTTATTTAAATCGTGTATCTCCGTCACTTGTAGTTATTTATCATTCAATGAATGACTGAAAAATGATTCACGGATTCAATTATAATCTTTCTTACTTTGTATAGAAGCAAAGCATGCAAACAAAGTCGTACTTACTTTACTCTTTCTACCCATCAGGGGAATACAATTCCTCCTCTATTTCAGTAAAATCTTTTTTTTTCAGTAAAAGTAAATAGCAGAATCGTGGATAGGGAACTATACTAGTGACCTACCTAATTTTATTGTAGAAATTTTCGGGATCAATGATTGGACCATGCAAACTAGAAATACTTTTTCTTGGATAAAGGAGGAGATTACTCGATCCATTTCCGTATCGCTCATGATCTATATAATAACCGGGGCATCCATTTCAAATGCATATCCCATTTTTGCGCAGCAGGGGTATGAAAATCCACGAGAAGCAACTGGGCGTATTGTATGTGCCAATTGCCATTTAGCTAATAAACCCGTGGATATTGAGGTTCCACAAGCGGTACTTCCTGATACTGTATTTGAAGCGGTTGTTAGAATTCCTTATGATATGCAACTGAAACAAGTTCTTGCTAATGGTAAGAAAGGGGCTTTGAATGTGGGTGCTGTTCTTATTTTACCGGAGGGGTTTGAGTTAGCGCCACCTGATCGTATTTCGCCCGAGATGAAAGAAAAGATAGGCAATCTGTCTTTTCAGAACTACCGCCCCACTAAGAAAAATATTCTTGTGATAGGTCCTGTTCCTGGTCAAAAATATAGTGAAATCACCTTTCCTATTCTTTCCCCAGACCCTGCTAGTAATAAGGATGTTCATTTCTTAAAATATCCCATATACGTAGGCGGAAACAGGGGAAGGGGTCAGATTTATCCCGACGGGAACAAAAGTAACAATACAGTTTATAATGCTACGGCAACAGGTATAGTAAGCAAAA